TCGATACAAGACGACACAAGAAAAGGGATTTTCCACCCTTTTCTTGTGTCGAATAGAAGATTAGGAAGACTAGTAATCCCTCCTAAAAGTATTTGTTCCTTTCATTTTTCCCATCCTTCCCTTGTATTCTCTTCCTTTATATTTGTATGCCTATAGTCTATTACTAGGAATGGGATACACGTAATGAATTCCAGACATCCCACAAACAAAACAAAAACAGTATAAACAAAAAGGTTTACAGAATTTTTTGATCATACATAAGTATCGATCGACAATAATTTGTTGCTTTTTACCAACTTAATGTTAAGGAATTTCTGGACCTAGAAATTCATTTCATACAATTGAACCTTTTCAAACTGTTTCTTTTTAAGAACCAAAAAAACTTGTGCCAAAATAACAGATGCCAAGAAGAACAAAAGGCCTTGGACACGTAATGGATCTTGAAGCACTATTTCTGCATCTCCCTGACCAAACCCTCCTACATTGGGATTGCTTGTTAATGGTTGATCAAGCTTGATGGATTCACCCTCTGAAACAAGAAGTTCTGGTCCTGGAGGTATAATATCAATCACTTGATGTCCATCCGATACATCAACTATGGATATTTCATATCCTCCTTTTTCTTTACGTACTATTTTGCTTACTATACCTGCTGATGTAGCATTATAGACTGTATTGTTACTCTTGCTCCCATCAGGATAAATCTGACCCCTTCCTCTGTTCCCACCTACATATATGGGATATTTTAAGAAGTGAACGTCTTTCCTCGTAGCAGGGTCGGGGGAAAGAATGGGAAAGGCGATTTCACTATATTTCTGACCGGGAACAGGACCTATCACAAGAATATTTCTTTTATTGGGACGATAACTCTGAAAAGACAGATTTCCCATCTTTTCTCTCACCTCGGGAGAAATACGATCGGGGGGGGCTAATTCGAATCCCTCGGGTAAAATAAGAACAGCCCCTACATTCAAAGCCCCCTTTTTACCATTAGCAAGAACTTGTTTCAGTTGCATATCATAAGGGATTCGAACAACTGCTTCAAATACAGTATCAGGAAGCACGGCTTGCGGAACTTCAATATCCACGGGCTTATTAGCTAAATGGCAATTGGCACATACAATTCGTCCAGTTGCTTCTCGTGGGTTTTCATAACCCTGCTGCGCAAAAATGGGATATGCATTTGAAATAGATGCCCGAGTTATTACATATATCATGATCGATATAGAAATCGATTGAGTCATCTGTTCCTTTACCCAAGAAAAAGTATTTCTATTTTGCATGTCCAATCATTGATCCCGGAATTTCTACAATAAATTAGATAGGTAGCTAGTATAGTTCCCTATACACGAGTCTGTCATTGTACTGGGATAATTGTACTGGAATATAGGACGAATACCTTGAAGAACTAGAAGTATAAAGAATTAAGTAAGATTGAAAATGTTTTCTTTATATACGAAGAAAGATTCTGATTTGATTAATATCAGGAGATCAAATGAGTTCTTCATTCATTCATTGAATGATAAATGACTACAAGTGAAGGAGATACACGATTTAAATAATAGAAGATCCAATATTTCACAATTGTATCTAGAATAACTGGAAAAGTGGAAACAAGACTAGATATAATTTGATCGTTATGAACCAATCCAAAATCGTTGTAGACCGAACCAATCATTAGTTCCCAACCATGGGTCGAATGAAATCCGATCCATAAATCAGTAACTAAAAGAATCAAAAAAGCTTTTATTGTGTCACTTAAGTTATAGAGGAATTCCTGAATCCAAGAATTAAGAATGACAAGTTCTTCATTACCCAGAATAAAATAACCACTTAGAATAGCGAAACAAATTATATTTGTCGAGAAATCCAAAATGATATGGAGATGATATTCATTGTGTGTTTTGACCAATTGTATCGTTTCCTTGTGTATTCCTATACGAAGTTTTTGTATATGCGTCTCCGGGTACTCCTTTATCATTTCATCCAAGAGGAATAGTTCTTCCAATTCTATGAATCTTTCTAGAACATTTTTCTCTTGAATATCATTCAAAAAAGTTTCGGATTTCCCGGTATTCCACCAATTAGTAACCCAAGGTTCCAGACATTTATTAAATGAGAGAGAGACCCACCAGGGCAAAAATATTATGGATGAAATATATGGGAGGGAGACCCGGGCTTTCTTTTTTTTTTCATTTTTATCCTAAAAGGACCCTTATTCTATTTCTATATTCCTTTCCTTATAGATCCGAGATCTAAATTATTAGACAAAAATAGGAAATAGATCCATGGGTTCAATACCTTTTTATAGAACTCGTACTTCAGAGAAATATCAGATAGAGTCGACGGTTGTATTAAAAAGGAAATTAGCAAGTTTTTTTTTTTTCAATTTTTTCTTCACTTCAGTTCATTTCAAAATACTTCAATTGGTACGCGCAAGAAATAGGCCAATTCGGCAGCTTTTTGTTCAATTTCTCGTGGAGTAAAATACTCATCAGTACGAGTCAAGGGAATGGCTCCTTGGCCTCTGATTTCCATATAAAGGACACGACGAGGATAAAGACCCTCTTTAACCTCCATTCTGATGGATTGGATATCTCTCATAAATAAGCGAAGGAAGATGCGACGATTTATTCCAGGAAATCCCCAACGAAAAATACATACTATTCCTTCTTTTCTATCGAATCGGTCATAACCACTACCTACATTCCATGAAATTGTGCACCACAAATAGGAGCTAATGAATAGACCTGCGATTCCATAGAAAGACATCACGATCCCTTGTGGAAAAAAAATAATTTGCTGAGATGGAAATACGGATATCAAATTCCTACCAAGATAACTGGAAGTTCCAACCACTAAGAATCCTAGTGAACCTAAAAAAAGGATACAGGCCCAGAAAAAATTACTTGTTTTTCGAGACCCCACTATAGGTTCTATCCATATATGTTCTGATCGCCAATTCATACTCTACTAGATCCAGTTGCATTCGATTGGAATTGAGAGAATAACCAAAATGAATTTTACTTTCTTGATCCCGAAGTAACTTTCATTAACTAGCACTATTCTGATGTAAACCGTTAGAAGTAATTTGTTAGATACATTGACTTTCCATTTAAATAAAATATTCGCCGATCCGTTTTTAATTTAACCAGCTATACCTGCATATACATGCATTTATGCGGATATCATGTATCCGCATGCATAACAGCTCTTTCATTTGTGTTCGTAAAGAGTCACATATCGTACCATATTACACTAAATAAATATCTGTATTATGATCCAGTGTTGAAATAAATTGATGAGATTTGGTCCCATCGGATCTAGACAATCTTATTTTTTTGGACATAAAGAGATAAAGAAGCCATTGCAATTGCCGGAAATACTAGGCCCACTAAAGGCACAAAAATAGAGGGTAAGTTGAGATCTGTCATAGAATGGGTGCCTCGATTTAATATTTCTATCTATTAGAAAGAGAAAGATATCTTATGATATGATAAGTATATCTATCCTAAGTATATATCATAAACTGTATTATATTTATAATATTATTTATAAATATATTATTTAATAATTATATTTATATTTATATTATATTATTTATATATTATATATATATATATATTATTATAATTATTTATTAATATTTAGAAATTAATATTTATAAGTAGTTAATAAGTAATTAATAAGTGCAAGGAATGTGGAACTAAATAAAATAAGTGTACCTATTCATCTTTCTACACGAATATGTATGATAATTCGCTTTATTAATATATTTTTATATTCTTCTCCCATCCTTATTTCTTTCTATCTTTCTAATCTAATAAGGAGTTTATTATGAAAATAAAAGATTTTATTAGGAGTTTGCGACTCTAACTAATTCGATCCATCCAACAAACGGGGATTCATAGTAAAATAAAAAAATGGGGGTTATCCATAGATATAGAAATAACTTCTATTCTCTATTTTATATTTATTTCTTTTTTTTTTTGATTACGATGAACTAAATACTTGTTCGCTACAAATAACTGAATTTAGTGCTATACTTTATTAATTTTTTGAATTTTGATTCAAGGGAAAGAAACCGTGGAGCTGAAATAACTCACTCAGAACACCTTTTAAAGGATTACGTGGTACAATTGGGTCAAATAAGCCTTTATGGAATAAATACTCAGACGCTTGTGAACCATCGGGTACTGTCTTTTTCAATGTTTGTTCAATTACTCTTTTACCCGCAAATGCAATGTAGGCATTAGGTTCAGCAACAATGACATCTCCCAACATACCAAAACTGGCTGTTACTCCACCGGTTGTAGGAGATGTAAGGATTGATACATAGAATAATTTTTTATTTGATTGATAATTATATGAAGCGGAAGATATTTTAGCCATTTGCATCAAACTCAAACTTCCTTCTTGCATGCGCGCTCCTCCAGAAGCACACACAATAATGACAGGTAAAGATCGATTAGTAGCATACTCGACCAAACGGGTGATTTTCTCGCCTACTACGGATCCCATACTACCTCCCATGAACTTAAAATCCATAACCCCAATTGCTATGGGAATACCATTTAGTTGACCTATGCCTGTTTGAACAGCTTCAGTTAAACCTATCTTTCTTTGATAAGAATCGATACGATCTCTATAGGGTTCCCTCTCTGAATGAAATTCAATGGGGTCCATAGAGACCATATCTTCATCCATAGGATCCCAAGTCCCCGGATCAATCGAAAGTTCGATTCTATCTGAACTGCTCATTTTCAAATGATATCCACACTGTTCACAAATATTCATTTTTGACCTAAAAAATTTTTTATAATTTAATCCATAACAATTTTCGCATTGAACCCATAAATGTCTGTATTTTTTATTTCTACCGAAATTATTAGATCTTCTTCTTATATTGAAATCACTTCCATTTTTACTAGTTCTTATACCAGAACTCCCACTTTCACTACCAGTTACATTTTCAGTACAAATGAAACTATAAATGTAAC